AACTTAACATTACTATTACAAGAATTGCAAAACCTTATGGAAGCCCTAATATTCTTGCAGAATTTATAGCCGGCCAATTAAAAAATAGAGTTTCTTTTCGAAAAGCAATGAAAAAGGCTATTGAATTAACTGAACAAGCAGATACAAAAGGAATTCAAGTACAAATTTCAGGGCGTATCGACGGAAAAGAAATTGCGCGTGTCGAATGGATCAGAGAAGGCAGGGTTCCCCTCCAAACCATTCGAGCTAAAATAGATTATTGTTCTTATACAGTTCGAACTATATATGGAGTTTTAGGGATTAAAATTTGGATATTTATAGACGGGGAATAATAAAACTTTACTTGTCTTTCCCTTCGATCCAGTAATGGAACAAAAAAATAAAAATTCGTTCCTTTGTTTATGTTCAATCAAAACAAAACCAAAATGAACAATTCTAATTCTATAAGATTGAATAAAAATCCCTATTGAAATAATAGCTATGCTTAGTGTGCGACTCGTTGGTTTTTTAGGGTTTATAGGATTAAATAAAAAAAAACCAGCCTTTTTTTGTATAAACAAATAACTATAGAACTAATAACCAACTCATCACTTCACATTATCTGGATCCAAAAAACCAGTCAAGATATGATATATTGGTCATATCACTGTAGCAACTGATTTGCATAAACAAAAGAAAAATAAATCTGATTCTAAATTGTGAAGCGAAGAAGAAATATGTGGATAAACGGAAGGGTGAAAGAAGGGGAGAAAAAACAAAAACAACGATATAAAATTCCATCCAATATGTAAGGTTTATGAGTCATCTCATAAAAAAGCAATGTAATAAAGCATCAATCAATATGGATTCATAAAAAAGAAAACGAATCCGTTCATAGAACAAAAAAAAATAAGAGCTTCGAGCCAATAAAGACTAAGAAAATTGGCTCAAGAAAAAATTGCATTATGAGCTCCGTTGTAGAAATCAGACCTAACCATTAAGTAAGAAGCGATGGGAACGATGGAACCTGTGAATCCAAATCTATTGAAAACAGACTCATTGATCGGGATGGCGAAACAAACCAGAGACTAATTCCTTCATCTATTGGGAAAATAAAAGTCATGAGTTAACCCTACAATTAAAATAGCGACGAAAAGAGTCAATATTCGCCCGTGAAAACTTTATCTTCTTGGATTGATAATTTTTGCTCAATCCAATAGGATAAAAAGAAAAACAAAACAAATATTCGTTAGAACATAAAAAAAGAATATGATATTTAAAAATATAAAATAGAAATATTAATATGCTTAGTTAGCTAAAAAAGCAAGATATACAAATGAATAATAGACATTTTAAAAATTTTATTATTCGCGAGGAGCTGGATGAGAAGAAACTCTCATGTCCAGTTCTGTAGTAGAGATGGAATTCAGAACCAACCATCAACTATAACCCCAAAAGAACCAGATTCCGTAAACAACATAGAGGAAGAATGAAGGGAATATCTTATCGAGGTAATCATATTTCTTTCGGTAAATACGCTCTTCAGGCACTTGAACCTGCTTGGATCACGTCTAGACAAATAGAAGCAGGTCGACGAGCAATGACACGAAATGCACGCCGCGGTGGAAAAATATGGGTACGTATATTTCCAGACAAACCGGTTACAGTAAGACCCGCAGAAACACGTATGGGTTCGGGGAAAGGATCCCCTGAATATTGGGTAGCTGTTGTTAAACCAGGTCGAATACTTTATGAAATGGGTGGAGTAACAGAAAATATAGCCAGAAGGGCGATTTCAATAGCATCGTCCAAAATGCCTATACGAACTCAATTCATTATTTCGGGATAAAAAGAATCAAAAGAAAAAGGTCTTGGGGATAAAAAAACAATAACAGGTGCCGGTTTCTTTCTTTGGACAAACAATATTTCTTTTTTTTTTCTTCACTCTTTGCTTTGCATTGAAAGAATAGATTATAAAAAAATGATATGATTCAACCCCAGACCCTTTTGAATGTAGCGGATAACAGCGGGGCTCGAGAATTGATGTGTATTCGAATCATAGGAGCTAGCAATCGTCGATATGCTCATATCGGTGACGTTATTGTTGCTGTGATCAAAGACGCAGTGCCAAATATGCCCCTAGCAAGATCAGAGGTGGTCAGAGCTGTAATTGTACGTACTTGTAAAGAACTCAAACGTGATAACGGTATGATAATACGATATGATGACAATGCTGCGGTTGTCATTGACCAAGAAGGAAACCCCAAAGGAACTCGAATTTTTGGTGCAATTGCCCGGGAATTGAGACAGTTAAATTTTACTAAAATAGTTTCATTAGCTCCGGAGGTATTATAAGGTCTTCTAAAATAAGATAATACCATTGGTTATAGTAAAGTATTTGAAAGAAAGAGATTAAGAAATATATTCAGAATTTTTAGTAGATTGTGTCTCACGCATATGCCTTTAATTTAAATTTAAATTCATAAACAAATAAGTAAAAAAAACATGTTGATTATATCAA